TTCTAAAGCCTGTTGAATAATTTTTATTGATTCTGTCATTTCACTGATTCGTACTAAATAACGAGCTAATGAATCCCCTTCCTTTTGCCATTGAACTCCCCAATCAAATTCATCGTAAGACTCATAATGATCAACCTTTCGAAGATCCCATTGTATTCCCGAAGCTCGTAGCATCGGTCCCGATAAACCCCAATTTATTGCCTCCTCTCCGCCAATAATGCCTACTCCCTCAACTCGCTCTAAAAAAATAGGATTCCGTGTAATAAGCCTTTGATACTCAGTAACTCTTGTTAAAAAATAATCACAAAAATCCAAACATTTATCTACCCAGCCATAAGGTAAATCAGCAGCGACTCCTCCAATACGAAAATAATTATGCATCATTCGCATACCGGTAGCAGCTTCGAATAGGTCATATATCAATTCTCTTTCTCGAAAAATATAGAAGAAGGGGGTCTGTGCGCCAATATCTGCCATAAAAGGGCCAAGCCATAACAAATGCGAAGCTATACGACTTAACTCTAACATAATGACTCTGATATAGCTGGCCCTTTTAGGCACTTGAATATTGCCTAACTGCTCTGGTGCATTTACAGTTATTGCTTCAGTGAACATAGTAGCTAAATAATCCCAACGTGTTACATAAGGTAAATATTGTATAATTGTTCGGTTTTCCGCAATTTTTTCCATTCCTCTATGTAAATAACCCAATATCGGTTCACAGTCAATAACATCTTCACCATCTAGAGTAACAATGAGTCGAAGAACACCGTGCATTGATGGGTGCTGAGGGCCCATATTTACTATCATAAGGTCATTTCGTGTAGCTGGTGCAGTCATAGGTTTTTTCCCGATTCATTCTTCCATGAATTGCTGAAAGTGAAAAGAGGTTCATCACAATTTAAGCTAAAATTAAAAATTATTCTTCAAATTAATGATTTTTTGTTTCTCGAATCTCCAACCGGCCGATTAATTCTTTATAACGTACTCTATTTTTTTTTGACAAATAGGCGAGCAGCCGTTGACGTTTTCCTAGAATTTTACGCAGACCTCTCTGAGATAAATAGTCTTTTTTGTGCAATTCCAAATGTGAAGTAAGTTTCCGTATCCTATTGGTGAAAATAACTACTTGAAATTCAACAGACCCCTTGTTGTCTTGGTTTTCCTCTTTCAAAATAATGGCACTTAATGTATTTTTTATCATAAAAAAGCTCTTTCTACCCTTTAATTTACATATAAAATATTTTATTTTTTGGATCAGTAATAATAATATTAGTCATTTTAATGTATTAATTAGTATACACAATAATTTTAGTTTTAGTTGGACAGGGATAAAAAAGTAGATGGTACGTTTTTACACTTACTACGTCAAAGAATTTAGACCTAAAATTCGGAATATTACATATATTCGTTTATTTTATAGATTTTAGACAAACAAATTGATACGTCAGTGACTTAGTATTAAATAAAAATGATCTAATATTAGACTGGGACGTAAGATAGGTCATATGTGCATCTGTTTGCTTTTATATCTGGTACAGAATATATAGCAAAAATGTACCATTAACCAATTTTGAATTGTGGATATATTCTTAACAAACTAAAACGGCTTCCATTATTGGTATTAAACCAATATCTATTCATACAAGCTAAGTCTTCTAATCGATAATTAGGCCAAAGAAATAACTTTAATTTAATAAATTTGTTTTTATCTCTATAAAGATGGTTTTTTTGATCCAAAAAGGGATTCCTGTTTTTTATGTTCCTTTTGTTACAAAATACGTGATTTTTATCCACACTATTTATATTTATATTCTTTGAGTTGAAAGAAATTATAATTCTCAATTCTCTACGCCGTCTAGATGATAAAATATTTTCAGGAACGATAAAATCATAATGTTTTTTGTCTCTCTTTCGAATTATTATTTGATATATTGGGATATATTCATCCAATTTCTTTTTATTGATATATCTTTGTTCTCGATATCTTTGAGGAGTTTGGTACTTACTTTTATGAACTAATGATATACCTACGGTTTGATATATAATAAAGTATCCATCATTTTTTACAGACAAACGAATGGGATCGATAAAAAATATCCCCTTTTTATTCAATTCTATAGGAGTCAATTTTTTTCGAATCACCATTATATCCAGATTTATTTCTTTACTTTGAATAGACGATATAGTAGTATCTCTTGGATTTATCAGTCCAAGCAAGTAACAATATATCTTGATATTATTGATCATTCTTTCAGTTAAATTCGGAATTAAACCATCGTCTATTATCCATTGAAAAAGCAAATAGTGTTTCCGTAAGAAAATCATTTCTGGTCTCATCTTATTACGGATCTTATATTGTTTTTTCATTTTATCTTGGTTTTGTGAATGTGAATATGATCCAAGGCCTCTTCGGCCCGCGGGTTCTTTTTCTTCTTGATTTTGATTTATTAATTCATAATATCTTTTTTCATTTGATGGTCGAAAAAAATTCCATTTTTTATTTTCGGCGATATTTTTATTTAAATTTAAAAGAAGTAATTTGCTTGGTATAATCCAAGGTTTTCTTTTGTATACATTATAAAGTGACACAAATTCTGGGAAGAACGGAAGTTTCAGATTTGTCGATCTTGGGTTTAGGATTTCTTCATTCATTTCCATCCAATCAAAAAAAAGTTTCTTGTCAGTGATTGGATTTCTTTGTAAATCTTGATGAATCATCAGATAAAAAATATCGTTTTTATAGATTTTATCAATTTTTTGGTAATTCTTACTTCCAAGATTAGTATTTATATTACTGCTAGAATCCATTTTGGTCCAGGCCTCAATATCTTTTTTTTGTCTTAGAAAAAAATTGAGAATTGTCCAATCAAAATATTTTCTATCTTTATTTTTTTGCATACACAAAATATCACCCTTTATAACACCCTTTTCTAGATAATGATTGATAGGAATTTCTTCCAGGCTTTCAAATAAATTTTGTTTATAATTGTTGTAATTAAAAGTAATTTTTTGGTTGTTATTTAATTCTAATGGTGATCCATAAATAATATATGAGGACTTCTTAATTTCAGAATTAATAGATTTATATGATAAAAGATTATATATATAGTATTTTGTAAAATTCTCTTTTTGGTTTGGTAATGGATATACTTTAAAATCCTTTTGTTTTTTGTGATAAAGTAAGAGGTCTTTTTCATACGAATTACATTTTGTTAAATCTTTATTTTGGGTAATACCACCTTCATTTATTGTAGTTCGCCATTTTTGTGGTATTAATCCAAACCATCTAATCTGAGAGAAATTGTATTGATAATGACCTCTTAACCAGTTTTTCCATTGATTCGTTTCAGAACTTGAAAGTTCTGTATGTCTTAATTCCGAATGAAATATTCCTTGTGTTAAAAAATAATTTTTTATTGCAGTCTTAAGAAAAACGGGAGTTCTAGTATACTCAAAAATAGATCTTAACTTATACAAATTAATAACTTGGGTTTGTGATAATTTGTAAAAAACATATGCTTGTGATAAAGCAGATAAGTCAAAAAAAAGATGTGAATTCCTCTTCCTCTTACTATTCGTAATATTGTGAAGTTTACTTTTTAGAGTCGAAATAAAGTTAATTTCTTTTTTTTTTTTTTTTTCTTGGTTTGTTTTATTATTGTAAATGTATTTATCAAAACAAAAATTTCTTGATTCAAGAACTAGTTGTGTAGGAATTCTGGCAATATGAATGATACATAGAAAGATATCGATGTATATTCTTTTAATTAAAATTTTTATAAACAAATCTAATTTATATATTAATTGATTGCTTCTTATTTTTATTTTAAATATTTTCCAAAAAAATTTTGATGATTTTTCTTTTCTATTCGAACTTGTTTTGTTAAGACTACTTCTTTTCTTGGCGTTGCTATTTTTTTCTTTTCTAAGACTCTTTGTTTTCTTTCTGATTGTGCTTGTTCTATCAGTCAGATTTTTAATTTTTTTTTCTCTCAGTGAATAATTTGTATTATCTGTAGATTTAATTTTTCTAAACGAGCCGTGAATTATCTGATTCCTAATCATAGAATCTTTTTTTTTGTCAGTTTCACCGGATTCATATGTCTTTCTCAATCTAAAGAATTGAGTTGGATGTACTTTTAAGAGTTCTTTTTTTATGTTTTTTATAAACACAAATAAAACGTTTTTGAGAATCACCCGTTTTGGTTCTTTTGAATCTTGTAGAAAATTTTTTGTTCTTTCTTTTAAAACGCTTAGAAATCGAAAATGATTATTTTTTGTTTTTCTAATTTTTTTTTTAAGTTCTTTAAAAATAGGATTAAAAAAGGAGGGTTTGGGGGGGACAGAACCAAAGGGAAGGTTAGTTTGCGTCCCCCAAGCCGTTAAAAAATAAAACTTTTGTTGTTCTTTCTTTAGATCTTTATAAGACGAAAAAGAGGGCCTAAATTTGGATCTGTGCCAAGGTTTCAAATAAAAAGGAAATACTATTTTTATCTGAATACCATCTTTAAACCAATTTATGGGAAGTTCGAGTTCTGATACTTGAACACCATTATAGGTACATATAATATGCTTTTCTCTATTCCACTCATCAAAGTCCTCAGTCCACTCAGGGGGTTGAGATAATAAAATACGCCCAATATTTTTAACTATTATCAATGAAGGTAATAAAATATATTTTCTAAAAATAGATTTTATTATTAAAATTAAACTTCTTGTTGCTTGTGGATATGGAACAAAATCCCAGGCTTCCGCGATTTTTATCCACGTTTTTTCCTTTATTTTGTTCTCTTCTTCTTCCTTTTGTCTTTTTTTTTGCTCCTCTTTATAATCTTTAAATTCTGCTCCTTTACCCATCCAATTTATAAAAAAAATTTTCATCTGTTCGGTAATAGTAAAATAAAAAAGGGGGGCTTTTTTTATTCTGTCAAAAAAAAGGGGGGAATGTGCATTTGCTTGAAACAATTTTGAAATAAAAGTTTTACGCCTTTGAGCAT